TCCAGACTCAATACACAACTTCTTCTTGAATCGATCAAAGAAATTACGTGTAAACCCATTAATGAAGCAAATCAAGAAAGGCCTAATAGAAAAAATCAAAATACAATTCACTTTATTTCAACTATTTCAACTCTAAAAAGATCAATTAATAGTATTAGAAATACGACAAATTTGCATAGTTTTTGTGACTTATCCTATTTGTCACAAGCATATGTATTTTACAAATTATCACAAACCCAAGTTAGTAACTTGTATAAATTAAGATCTGTTTTTCAATATCACGGAATGGCTTTTTTTTTTAAGGCTGAAATAAAGGATTCTTTTGAAACACAAGGAATACTTCATTCTAAATTAAGTCATAAAAAACTTCCGAATTATGAAATGAATGAATGGAAAAACTGGTTAAAGGGACATTATCAATACGATTTATCTCGTATTAGATGGTCTGGATTAATACCACAAAAGTGGAGAAATAGAGTTAATCCACATCATAAAAAAAAAAATTCCAAGTGGGATTCATATGAAAAAATTCAGTCAAAAAAAAAAAAGGATTCTGAAGTATATTACTTATTGAATCAAAAAGAGAATTTTCAAAAAAACTATAGATATGATCTTTTAGCATATAAATCTATTAATTTGAATTATGAAAATAAGAGAGACTCGCCTCTTTATAAATCAAGCTTTCAAGTACAATTAAATAAGAACGAAGATATTTCTTATAATTCCAACACACATAAACAGAATTTTTTTGATATATGGAGGAGTATCCCTATTAATAATTATGGCGATATTAGATATATGGAAAAAAATCCCGATAGAAAATATTTTGATTGGAAAATTCTAAATTTTGATCTTAGACAAAAAGTCATTATTGAGTCCTGCATCAAAATCGATACCAAAAGTAATCAAAATACTAAGATTGATACTAACAATTATCAAATAATTGATAAAATTGACAAAAAAGGCCTTGTTTATCTTACGCTTCCGCAAAAGCTCCAAATCCATTTACCAAATCCCCCAAAAGGTTTTTTGGATTGGATGGGAATGAATGAAGAAATATTAAATCGTTCCATCTCAACCCTGGGACTTTGGTTCTTCCCAGAATTTGTCCTACTTTATAATCTATATAAAATAAAACCATGGGTTATACCAAGTAAAGTCCTTCTTTTAAATTGGAATCTAAATGAAAATGCTCTTAGTGAAAAGAAAAACATCGAAGGAAACCAAAAAGGAGAATGTCTTTCAAATAAAAAAATAAAGAATCAAAATCGAAATCAAAAAGAAAAAGAATCTGTCGAAAGCAAAAGAGATCTTCGATCAAATGTACAAAACCAAGGGAATCCTGGATCTGTTCCTTCAACAAACCACGAAAAAGATATTGAAGATCCTTATGCAAGAAAGGGGGGTAAAAAATACAAAAGTAATACAGAAGCAGAACTAGATTTATTCCTAAAACGTTATTTACTTTTTCAATTGAGATGGAACCATGCTTTGAATCAAAGAATGATCAATAATATAAAAATATACTGTCTCCTGCTTAGGCTGATAAATCCACGAAAAATTACTATATCCTCGATTCAAAGAAGAGAAATGAGTTTGGATATAATGCTGATTCAGAAGAATTTAAGTCTTGCAGAATTGATCAAAAGGGGGGTCTTGATTATCGAACCCACGCGTCTGTCTGTAAAAAATGATGGACAATTTATTATGTATCAAACCTTAGGTATTTCGTTGGTTCATAAGAGTAAGCACCAAACTAATCAAGGATATAGAGAACAACCCTATGTTGATAAGAATGATTTTTATTTACCTGTTCCCGAAACCATTTTATCGCATAGACGTCGTAGAGAGTTGAGAATTCTAATTTCTTTCAATTCAAAGAATAGGAATAAAAATCCAATATTTTGTACTGAGAACAACTGCAGTCAATCTTTGGATAAAGGGAACCATCTTGATAAAGATAAGAATGAATTAATTAAATTAAAGTTTTTTCTTTGGCCTAATTATCGATTAGAAGATTTAGCTTGTATGAATCGCTATTGGTTTGATACAAATAATGGCAGTCGTTTCAGTATGTTAAGGATACATCTGTATCCACGGTTGAAAAGTCGTTGATAGTCCATTTTTCCTATATATGCTATACCCTACAGGGTATATGAAAGTAAAGAGATTCACACGGCCCTGTCTTCCATGCCATTCTAATATATGATACGAAGACTAAAACCGCTGAGGTATCAATTAGACCTACAAATCAATTAACAGAATCTTCTTCATTTTAGGTCTAAATTATGCCATGCAAAAATGAACCCCCTTCTTTCTTTTTCTGAATAAAATTCAATTAAAACCGGATGGATTAATATTAATATGAGTTGATAAAATTAGGAGTTCATAAAGAAATTCAGATTATTGTATATAACACATTAAAATTACTAGCATTATTATTATTATTACTCATCAGTAAAATCCATATCTGTAAAAGTGGAAGAGGGGAAATCTTTTATGGTAAAAAATGCATTCATTTCGGTTATTTCTGAAGAAGAAAAAAGGGGGTCGGTTGAATTTCAAGTATTCAGTTTTACCAATAAGATACGGAGACTTACTTCACATTTGGAAGTGCACAAAAAAGACTATTTATCCCAGAGAGGTTTGCGAAAAATTTTAGGAAAACGTCAACGACTGTTGGCTTATTTGGAAAAAAAAAATAGAGTACGTTATAAAGAATTAATTGGTCAGTTGAGTATTCGAGAGACAAAAACTCGTTAATTGGAAGAATCGTTTTAAGTACTCTTCTCTTATTTTATCTTTTTTTATTTGGTATTTGGATAAACTTCTTTTCACTTTCAGCAATTCATGGAAGAATGAATGGGTAAAAAACTTATGACTGTACCAGCTACAAGAAAAGACCTTATGATAGTCAATATGGGTCCTCACCACCCATCAATGCATGGTGTTCTTCGACTCATCGTTACTCTAGATGGTGAAGATGTTATTGACTGTGAACCTATATTAGGTTATTTACACAGGGGGATGGAGAAAATTGCGGAGAATCGAACAATTATACAATATTTGCCCTATGTAACACGTTGGGATTATTTAGCTACTATGTTCACAGAAGCAATAACTGTAAATGGGCCCGAACAATTAGGAAATATTCAAGTACCTAAAAGAGCTAGTTATATCAGAGTCATTATGTTGGAGTTGAGTCGTATAGCTTCCCATTTGTTATGGCTTGGCCCTTTTATGGCAGATATTGGTGCACAGACCCCCTTCTTCTATATTTTTCGAGAAAGGGAATTGATATATGACCTATTCGAAGCTGCTACTGGTATGCGAATGATGCATAATTATTTTCGTATCGGAGGAGTAGCTGCTGATCTACCTCATGGCTGGATAGATAAATGTTTGGATTTTTGTGATTACTTTTTAACGGGGGTTGCTGAATATAAAAAGCTTATTACACGGAATCCTATTTTTTTAGAACGAGTTGAAGGCGTGGGCATTATTCGCGGAGAAGAAGCACTAAATTGGGGTTTATCAGGACCAATGCTACGGGCTTCTGGAATCCAATGGGATCTTCGTAAAGTTGATCATTATGAGTGTTATGATGAATTTGATTGGGAGGTTCAATGGCAAAAAGAAGGGGATTCATTAGCTCGTTATTTAGTACGAATCGGTGAAATGGCAGAATCCATAAAAATTATACAGCAGGCTCTGGAAGGAATTCCAGGAGGGCCCTATGAGAATTTAGAAATACGACGTTTTGATAGAGTAAAAGATTCCGAATGGAATGATTTTGAATATCGATTTATTAGTAAAAAACCTTCTCCAACCTTTGAATTGGCGAAACAAGAACTTTATGTGAGAGTTGAAGCCCCAAAAGGGGAATTGGGAATTTTTCTGATAGGGGATCTGAATGTTTTTCCTTGGAGATGGAAAATTCGCCCACCGGGTTTTATCAATTTGCAAATTCTTCCTCAGTTAGTTAAAAGAATGAAATTGGCTGATATTATGACGATATTGGGTAGCATAGATATTATTATGGGAGAAGTTGATCGTTAAAAATGATAATTGATACAACCGAAATACAAGCTATCAATTCTTTTTACAGATTAGAATCCTTAAAAGAGGTCTATGGGATTATATGGATACTTGTCCCGATTTTTACTCTTGTGTTAGGAATCACAATAGGTGTACTCGTAATTGTTTGGTTAGAAAGAGAAATATCTGCAGGGATACAACAACGTATTGGACCTGAATACGCCGGTCCCTTAGGAATTCTTCAAGCTCTAGCAGATGGTACAAAACTATTTTTCAAAGAGAGCCTTCTTCCATCTAGAGGAGATGGTCGTTTATTCAGTATCGGACCATCCGTCGCCGTCATATCGATTTTACTAAGTTATTCAGTAATTCCTTTTGGATACCACCTTATTCTAGCCGATCTTGGTATTGGTGTTTTTTTATGGATCGCTATTTCAAGCATTGCCCCTGTTGGACTTCTTATGTCGGGATATGGATCAAATAATAAATATTCCTTTTTAGGTGGTCTACGCGCTGCTGCTCAATCAATTAGTTATGAAATACCATTAACTTTATGTGTATTATCAATATCTCTACGTGTGATTCGGTGACGTCTAATTAGGTGAAATAAAAAATTTTTCCTAGGTCTTTTCTTTCTAATTTCTGAGAAGAAGGTTAAATAAATATTTTTCATTTCTGTTAGTCACCATTTGGGTTGATGAACTAAAGCAGATAGTTATATGAGTGAAAGAAAACGGCTTACAAATTTGCAGTAAAAAGATTAAGTCTCATTTCCTATGTACAAGAATTAATTAAAAGTAAATATAAGCAATAGAGACTGTTTACCCCAAGATTGGTTACTTAGTTATTATCACTTGAAGCGGGTTTAAACGGGAGGTTGAACAAAATTGAGTGGATGGTTAGAAAGACCAAAATACACAGAGGATTAATAATGGATATTCTCTAAATTATTAAATTATTCA